CCTCCTCCACTAGTACCAATAAATAGACGGCACAGGGGAAGAAGCACTACGCCTAGGAATCAACAACACGAAACCTTGTTATTGTTATAAAATATACCTTATACTCTTTTTCCTTATCGGGATCGGGATTAACAAAAATGGTTGGGACAACAAAGATCCATCTCGTTCGTACTTTGGATACCCGTAGAACCATCGAAGACTGTTGAAGTTACTAATTCCTTAAAAAATAAGGGGCGTTGAAGACAAAAAAATTGCTGGAGTTATCTTTTTATCTAGTACCAACATGCTTGATGTTAAGAAAAGATCTTTTGCAGGAAGGTTGGCTAGAGATTTCTTGTAAAAACACTAGCCCCGCTCAGTTCATAATGAAAATATTTCAATCTTTTTTGAGTCTATATATTATTCTCATTATGCACATAAGGGAGGAGCCGTATGAGATGAAAATTTCACGTACGGTTCTGGAACGGAGATTCTTTGACTCGAATGACGACCGTAACGGATGTCGGCTCAATCCGAAGGAAATTATGCGGAAGCTTTACAGAATTATTATGAAGCTATGCGACTAGAAATTGATCCCTATGATCGAAGTTATATACTCTATAACATAGGACTTATTCACACAAGTAACGGAGAACATACGAAAGCTTTGGAATATTATTTTCGAGCACTAGAACGAAACCCGTTTTTACCGCAAGCTTTTAATAATATGGCCGTGATCTGTCATTACGTGCGACTATCTTCACTATAGAAAGAAAAATAAAGAGAAAATACGCTAGTAAATACTAGAAAAAATGAAAAAAAAAAGGCTTTCTACATATGTATCGTCCACAAAACGATTTTTATCAGCTGTAGTAGAGAAAGAGACTTCATAGAAGCCGAAATATGAAGAAATAAGATGCCTAGATACTTTTTCATTCTATGGATAAAGGATCTAATTGATAGAAGAAGCGCCGTAAAGATAAATTAGCGAACTTTTTGGCTGATACAATAAATAATAACTGCTTACTTATGTCATAATAGAAGATAAGAATTAGGAATCAATTTATGTAATAGAGTCGATCCCCTACGGTATTGAGCAGCGGTGTAGCATCAGATCCCAAAGAGAGTAAGTCTTTCTTTCGAAAGCCTTTTTCAAAGATTCTATATAAAATATAGAAATTTATAGATTATAAAGATTTATATATGAAACCGAGATAGTTACCTTTCAGAAAATTCTAACGATAAATGATAACGATAAACGATAATGGAATGCCTAGGCTTTATTCTTCTGAAGGTGGGAGAAAAGATAAAACTGATTATTAAAAAAAATTAAAGTTTGAAACTTTTGTAATTAACCTCGTTTGGTTAACTCGAAACAACAGAAAAACGGGACGGCAAAAGAAAGAATTGACTGCCGAGCCGTATGAGGTAGGAAACTCTCAAGTACGGTTCTAAGGGAAGGAAGTTACCCGCCTATTCCAACCGTGGAGAACAGGCCATTCGGCAGGGAGATTCTGAAATTGCGGAGGCTTGGTTCGATCAAGCCGCCGAATATTGGAAACAAGCTATAGCGCTTACTCCTGGAAATTATATTGAAGCACAGAATTGGTTGAAAATCACAAGACGTTTTGAATAAGAATACTTTTTTTTCTTAGTTAGAATTTTTTCTATTTTTTTTATTTATTAGAATTCATTGTTTAGTATACCTACCAGTCAAATAAAGCGGATCCTTTTTTTCTTTTGGAAGAACCAATCAAAGAATTTCATCATATCCTTTCATCATATCCTTTCTAAGATCGTTCTATTTCGTCTCTTATTTCCTAAGATAAACGATAGATCAATCGAGTAGAGAATTTATAGATTTTATTTTCTGCTATTAAAACCAATAAAAGATACCTTCGTATGAATAGATAGCAGGAGGGTTCTTAGAAATGAATAATGACTGCTTACGTGATTTTGAATCTAATTGGAATAGAATAAGAAATAGGTTTTATGGAAGACATAAAATAGCTCTATCGAGGAATTTATAAGAATTTATAATTGAGATATGAATAAACTAGATTGCCAAAAAAGGGTTTTTGTATCAATTAAAAGACCAGAAAAGATTTGTAGACGATTAAAGGGGTCCGTTGAGCGCCTACTGGCTATGTCATACTAGATCCGAACACTTGCCCCGGATCGACTTCCAGATCATAATTGTTCTAGTAAATAACTAAAGTAGATAGATGAGAGATAGAATAGAAAGAAACGAATTTTAAACATCTCGCATAGGATCACTAATTACTTGACTCTTGGCAGGTTTCTTTGTATATCTTGTCCGGAAAGAGGAGGACTCAATGATTATTCGTTCGCCGGAACCAGAAGTAAAAATTTTGGTAGATAGGGATCCCATAAAAACTTCTTTCGAGGAATGGGCCAGACCCGGCCATTTCTCAAGAACAATAGCCAAGGGACCTGATACTACCACTTGGATCTGGAACCTACATGCCGATGCTCACGATTTCGATAGCCATACCTCCGA